TCCTCAATACAGAAGAAATAGTTCAGGAATTACTAAATATGGGACTATAGGGGTGCATTCAATCCTAAAAAAAGAGGATTTGATTGAGTATCGAGGAGTCAAAGACTTTAAGCCAAAATACCAAAGGCAAATGAAAGTGGATCGATTTTTTTTCATTCCCGAGGAAGTGCATATTTTACCTGAATCTTCTTCCATAATGGTACGGAACAATAGTATCATTGGAGTAGCTACACGACTAACTTTAAGTATAAGAAGCCGAGTAGGCGGATTGGTCCGAGTGGAGAAAAAAAAAAAAAGGATTGAACTCAAAATATTTTCTGGAGATATACATTTTCCTCGAGAGATGGATAAGATATCCCGACACAATGGCATCTTGATACCACCTGAAAGAGTAAAAAAAAATTCTAAGAAATCAAAAAAATTGAAAAATTGGATTTATGTCCAGTGGATCACACCTACCAAGAAAAAGTATTTTGTTTTTGTTCGACCTGTAATCATATATGAACTAACCGACGGTATAAATTTAGTAACACTTTTCCCACAGGATCTATTGCAAGAAAGGGATAATCTGGAGCTTAGAGTTGTCAATTATATCCTTTATGGAAATGGCAAACCAATTCGGGGAATTTCTGGCACAAGCATTCAATTAGTTCGGACTTGTTTATTGTTGAATTGGGACCGAGACAAAAAAAGCTCTTCTCTCGAAGAAGCGCGCGCTTCCTTTGTTGAAGTAACTACAAATGGTCTGGTTCGAAATTTCCTACGAATAGACTTAGTGAAATCCGATACTTCGTATATCAGAAAAAGGAAAGAGCCGTCAGGTTCAGGATTGATCTTTAATAATGAGTCAGATCGCACCAATATCAATCCATTTTTTTCTATTTATTCCAAGACAAGGGTTCCACAATCTCCTAGTCAAAATCAAGGAACTATTCGTACGTTGTTGAATAGAAATAAAGAACGCCAATCTTTGATAATTTTGTCAGCATCGAATTGTTTGCAAATGGATCTATTCAACGATGTAAAAGATTATAATGTCATAAAAGAATCAAGTAAAAAGGATCCTCTAATTGAAATTAGGAATTCGTTAGGACCTTTAGGGGCGGCCCCTCAAATTGTGAATTTTTATTCACTTTATGATTTAATAACTCATAATCCGATCTCCCTAACTAAATATTTGCAACTTGACAATTTAAAACAGACTTTTCAAGTACTTAAATATTATTTAATGGATGAAAACGGGGGGATTTTTAATTCCGATCCATACAGTAACATCGTTTTCAATACATTTAATTTGAATTGGCATTTTCTGCATCATAATTATCACCATAATTATTGTGAAGAAAGACCTAAAAGAATTAGCCTTGGACAGTTTTTTTTTGAAAATGTATGTATAGCCAAAAATAGACCACACCTAAAATCGGGTCAAATTATAATTGTTCAAGTTGATTCTGTAGTAATAAGATCAGCTAAGCCTTATTTGGCCACTTCAGGAGCAACTGTTCATCGCCATTATGGCGAAATCCTTTACGAAGGAGATACCTTAGTTACATTTATATATGAAAAATCACGATCTGGTGATATAACGCAGGGTCTTCCAAAAGTAGAACAAGTATTAGAAGTGCGTTCGATTGATTCAATATCGATGAGCCTAGAAAAGAGAATTGAGGGTTGGAACGAGCGTATAACAAGAATTCTTGGAATTCCTTGGGGATTTTTGATTGGTGCTGAACTAACGATAGTGCAAAGTCGTATCTCTTTGGTTAATAAGATCCAAAAGGTTTATCGATCCCAGGGGGTGGAGATCCATAATAGACATATCGAAATTATTGTACGTCAAATAACATCAAAAGTGTTGGTTTCAGAAGATGGAATGTCGAATGTTTTTTCACCTGGAGAACTCATTGGATTGTTGCGAGCGGAACGAACAGGGCGTGCTTTGGAAGAAGCGATCTGTTACCGAGCCGTATTATTGGGAATAACGAAAGCATCTCTAAATACTCAAAGTTTCATATCGGAAGCAAGTTTTCAAGAAACTGCTCGAGTTTTAGCAAAAGCCGCCCTCCGCGGTCGTATCGATTGGTTGAGAGGTTTGAAAGAGAACGTTGTTCTAGGAGGAATGATACCTGTTGGTACCGGATTCAGAGAATTAGCGCACCGTTCGAGGCAACATAACAATATTCCTTTAGAAACCCCCCAAAAAAAATTTTTCGAGGGGGAAATGAGAGATATTTTGTTCCACCACAAAGAATTATTTGATTTTTGCATTTCAACGAATTTACATGATACATCAGAACAAGCATTTCTAGGATTTAATGATTCATAAAAGTGGAGTCATCCTGTTAACTAGCCGCGTTGATTTGGTAATAAGATAATAACGAATAGAAAAAAATTAATGGCTTGGATCGTGTATCAACAGTCAATCCCCGGTCGAGGTAGAGGATAAGGTTCCATGGGAACAATTATTTATTTCTATTTCAGCTCGTCTCTTTTTTTTAAG